TAGGCATTTGTGGGTTCAATGCGAAAATTGTTATGGATTAAATTATAAGAAATTTTTTAAATCAAAAATGAATATTTGTGAACAATGTGGATATCATTTGAAAATGAGTAGTTCAGATAGAATAGAACTTTCGATCGATCCGGGTACTTGGCATCCTATGGACGAAGACATGGTCTCTCTAGATCCCATTGAATTTCATTCAGAGGAGGAACCTTATAAAGATCGTATTGATTCTTATCAAAGAAAGACGGGATTAACCGAGGCTGTTCAAACAGGCATAGGCCAACTAAACGGCATTCCCGTAGCAGTCGGGGTTATGGATTTTCAGTTTATGGGGGGCAGTATGGGATCCGTAGTCGGAGAAAAAATCACTCGTTTGATTGAATACGCTACCAAAAAATTTCTACCTCTTATTATAGTGTGTGCTTCCGGGGGGGCGCGCATGCAAGAAGGAAGTTTGAGTTTGATGCAAATGGCAAAAATATCGTCTGCTTTATATGATTATCAATCAAATAAAAAGTTATTTTATGTATCAATCCTTACATCTCCTACTACTGGCGGGGTGACGGCTAGTTTTGGTATGTTGGGCGATATCATTATTGCCGAACCCAATGCTTACATTGCGTTTGCGGGTAAAAGAGTAATTGAACAAACATTGAATAAAACAGTACCCGAAGGTTCGCAAGCGGCTGAATATTTATTCCAGAAGGGATTATTCGACCTAATCGTACCACGTAATCTTTTAAAAAGTGTTCTGAATGAGTTATTTAAGCTCCACGCTTTCTTTCCTTTGACTAAAAATTCAATCAAAACCAAATAGAGCGCTAAGTTCAATTATTTGTAGCAAACGAGTAGTTAGTTTATTCGGAATTAAAGGAAATAGGAATTTTGTTTGGTGACCTAAGATCTAATTGTAGAAAGAACCAAAAGCTGCGGATAACCCCTTTTACCTATATTTCTGATTACTAATCAAGAAGTCTCTATCAAAAAAAGGGTGAATTCTTCCTTTCATGAAATTAGGCAAACAAAACGAATTTCTTCTTCTGATCTTACGTATATAATTCAAATAGAAAAGTAGAAAATAAAGTTTTGTGTTTTTCTCGATTTCTCGAGAATCCGGTTTCGCTAAAAATACCTCCGGGTTCGGATTCTAACGAATCTTTCGATAATCTGGAAGAAAGTCTTTCTTTAGTAAAAAAGTAAAAAGAATAAAAGAAAAAGAAATCAAGAATGATTATCATACATATCTTTCATGTAGAAAGATGAATAAGTTCATTTATTTAGCTCTACATTCCTTGCACTTATTCTATATCCTCACTTAGATATAGATATATAGATACTTAGATCTATACTAAGAATTGAATTAATAATTAAATAATAATGAAAATTCTTAATTATAATTATTATAAGATATCTTTATTTATAAATAATAATAACAGGTACGAACAATAAATCGAGGTACCCATCCTATGACAACTTTGAACCTTTCCCCTATTTTTGTGCCTTTAGTAGGCCTAGTATTTCCGGCAATTGCAATGGCTTCTTTATCTCTTCATGTTCAAAAAAACAAGATTGTTTAGACCCGGCGGGCCCCATCTCTTCTATTTTTTTTTTTTTTCAAAACTTAGACTTGCATCATAACTAACACAGATATCTATTTAGCGAAATATGATATAACATGCGATTTCCGCCGAACATAAAGGAAAGGACTCTTATACCTGCAGAAACATAATAATATATGGGTAATCGACCAGGATCGCTGGATAGCTGAAATAAAAAGTCCTCGGATCTATATGTATAGTGGGATCATATGAAGGGTATGTTATTATTTTAGTTTAGATTAGATCTAAGTAATTTGATGAATTACTCCTAAAGGTTCACATCAAACTAGTGCTAGTTGATGAGAGTTACTTCGGAAACAAAAAAGGTAAAGTCAAATTAATTTGAGGGTTTCTCTCAATTCCAATAAAATACAATCGGATCAAGTATGAGTTGGCGATCAGAACATATATGGATAGAACTTATAACGGAGTCTCGAAAAATAAGTAATTTCTGCTGGGCCTTTATCCTTTTTTTAGGTTCATTGGGATTCTTATTGGTTGGAACTTCCAGTTATCTTGGTAGAAATTTGATATCTTTTTTTCCGTCTCAGCAAATCATTTTTTTTCCACAAGGTATCGTGATGTCTTTCTACGGAATCGCGGGTCTCTTTATTAGTTCCTATTTGTGGTGCACAATTTCCTGGAATGTAGGCAGCGGTTATGATCGATTCGATAGAAAGGAAGGCATAGTGTGCATTTTTCGGCGGGGATTTCCTGGAAAAAATCGTCGCATATTCCTCCGATTCCTTATAAAAGATATTCAGTCCATTAGAATAGAAGTTAAAGAGGGTATTTATGCCCGCCGTGTCCTTTATATGGACATCCGCGGCCAGGGTGTCGTTCCCTTAACTCGTACTGATGAGAATTTGACTCCACGAGAAATTGAACAAAAAGCTGCAGAATCGGCCTATTTCTTGCGTGTACCAATTGAAGTATTTTGAAAAAAAAAAATGGGAAATGGGTGCTTTGAGGGAAAAATGCAAGAATCCTCCTTTTTTCTATAACATAACCTAAGTGAAGTTTCATCAGAGGGGTCATTCGAGCCAAAGGGGGCGGAACAACTACAAAACGAAATTCTTTCTTTTTGTCACTCGACGTTTTATTTTCTCCTTTCTTTTGTGTTCCTTAATAACCAACACAAAAATAACAATTAGATTTCTTAATAATGATAACTAGCCAATTTCTGTCTTGTTTTGCTACTTTGAGTATCGCAATATCTTTCCCTCAATTATTCTACTATTCCTGTCTGTGGGCAATCAGTGAATCTATTTTTTTGAAATATTGGATATTGTGGATTCTTTCGTCTCAAAATTGGATTAATATTCATTACTTAAAGCGGTTCTTTCAGTCATTCATTGAAACATTGAAAGGAGACGGTTGTTTCGAATTTGCCCAATTGAGATATCGGGAAACAATATTTTTTAGTATTTCGAATGAAGAAATGGATTGATTATTAGTCGATTTCTCTAGTCTTTCGAGATTGAAAGACTAACCACAAAATCACAAATAAAATGGATTCATAGGTTCCATACCTTGTATAGAACTCATGCGTGAAAGAAGGATTCGATCGCATAGAGTCGACGAATGAGGTGGGTTGATTAACAATTCACAGATGAAAAAATGGCAAAAAAGAAAGCATCCACTCCTCTTGTATCTATAGTATTTTTGCCTTGGTGCCTTTCTCTCTCATTTAAAAAAAGTCTGGAATCTTGGGTTACTAATTGGTGGAATGCCGGGCAATCCGAAATTTTTTTGAATGATATTCAAGAAAGGGGTATTCTAGAAAAATTCATAGAATTAAAGGAACTCCTCGTCTTGGACGAAATGATCGAAGAATACTCGGAGACACGTCTACATAAGCTTCCTATAGGAATCCAAAAAGAAACGATCCAATTAATCAAGATACACAACGAAGATCGTATCCATACGATTTTGCACTTCTCGATAAATATAATCAGTTTTGTTATTCTCAGTGGTTATTCTATTTTGGGTAATGAAGAACTTGTTATTCTTAACTCTTGGGCCCAGGAATTCCTATATAACCTAAGCGACACAGTCAAAGCTTTTTGTATTCTTTTATTAACCGATTTATGTATCGGATTCCATTCACCCCACGGTTGGGAATTAATGATTGGCTCTGTCTACAAAGATTTTGGATTTGTTCAGAATGATCAAATCATATCGGGTCTTGTTTCCACTTTTCCAGTCATTCTTGATACAGTTTTTAAATATTGGATTTTCCGTTATTTAAATCGCGTATCCCCGTCACTTGTAGTTATTTATCATTCATTGAATGACTGATAAAAGATCCACTCATATTAATCTAATCCAATTCGAAGGTTTGCTACTTTGTAGTTGTACATAAACAAAGCGTTGAAAATTTATGCTTTCTCTTTTTACCCATCTTCAGGATTCATCCTATATTATTCCAGTAACCAGTAAAATTCTTATTATTCCAGTAACTAACAGAATCGTGGATAGGGAACTATACTAGCGACTTACCCCACCTATTGTAGAAATTTTGGTATCAACGATTGAACCATGGAAACTAGAAATACTTTTTCTTGGATAAAGGAACAGATTACTCGATCTATTTCCGTATCACTCATGATATATATCATAACTCGGACGGCCATTTCAAATGCATATCCCATTTTTGCACAGCAGGGTTATGAAAATCCACGAGAAGCGACGGGGCGTATTGTATGTGCCAATTGTCATTTAGCTAACAAGCCCGTGGATATTGAGGTACCGCAAGCGGTACTTCCTGATACTGTATTTGAAGCAGTTGTTCGAATTCCTTATGATATGCAACTGAAACAAGTTCTTGCTAATGGTAAAAAAGGGGGTTTGAACGTAGGGGCTGTTCTTATTTTACCGGAAGGTTTTGAATTAGCTCCCCCCGATCGTATTTCTCCCGAGATCAAGGAAAAGATAGGAAATTTGTCTTTTCAGAGCTATCGCCCTAATAAAAAAAATATTCTTGTGATAGGCCCTGTCCCCGGTCAGAAATATAGTGAAATTGCCTTTCCTATTCTTTCCCCTGACCCCGCTACTAAGAAAGATGTTCACTTCTTAAAATATCCTATATACGTAGGCGGGAACAGGGGAAGGGGTCAGATTTATCCCGACGGGAGCAAGAGTAACAATACAGTTTATAATGCTACAGCAGCGGGTATAGTAAGCAAAATCATACGAAAAGAAAAGAAGGGGGGATATGAAATAACCATAACAGATCCGGATGGACGTCAAGCGGTTGATATTATCCCCCCAGGACCGGAACTTCTTGTTTCAGAGGGTGAATCCGTGAAATTTGATCAACCATTAACGAGTAATCCTAATGTGGGCGGATTTGGTCAGGGGGATGCGGAAATAGTACTTCAAGATCCATTACGTGTC